ATTCAAATCGAAAAAAGAAATAATTAAACAACACCTACTTGTTTTTTTTGTTAATAGAACCCTAGTGATTGTATTTGGATGCGTATTAGGATAGTAAATGAAATATTCAAATGATTTTTTATCGAATGACTATTCATATATTGTATTTTTCATGTAAATATGTGCAACAAGGCTTTATGGAAAAAGGGTGGTTCAACTCGATGTTGTCCAAAAAAAAGGAGTTAGAATACGGGTATGGGCTAAGTAAATCAATGGGCAGCCTTGGTTCTATTGAAAATACCAGTGTAAGTGAAGACCCGATTCGAAATGATATAGATAAAAACACTCTTAGTGGGAGCGATAGTGACAATTCTAGTTACAGTAATGTTGATCATTTAGTCGGCGTTAGAGACATTCATAATTTCGTACCTGATGATACTTTTTTAGTTAGGGATAATAATAGGGACAGTTATTTCATATGTTTTGATATTGAAAATCAAATTTTTGAGATTGACAATGCTCATTCTTTTCTAAGTGAACTAGAAAGCTCTTTTTCTAATTCTCGGAATTTTTGTTATCTAAATAGTGTATCTAATAGTGATGATCCCCACTATGATCCTTACATATATGATACTAAATATAGTTGGAATAAACACATTACTAGCTGTATTGACAGCTATTTTCGTTCTCAAATTTGTATTGATAGTTACATTTTAAGTGGTATTGTCAATTACAATGACAATTACATTTCTAGTTACATTTTTGATGAAAGCAGAAATAGTAGTGAAACCCAGAGTTCAAGTATAAAAACGAGTCCGGCTGGTAGTGAGTTAACTATAACAGAAACGGAAAATTCTAATGATCTAGATTTTACTCAAAAATATAGGCATTTATGGGTTCAATGCGAAAATTGTTATGGATTAAATTATAAGAAATTTTTGAAATCAAAAATGAATATTTGCGAACACTGTGGACATCATTTGAAAATGAGTAGTTCAGATAGAATAGAACTTTTGATTGATCCAGGTACTTGGGTTCCTATGGATGAAGATATGGTCTCTGTGGATACCATTGAATTTCCGTTGGAAGAGGAATCTTACAAAGATCGTATTGATTCTTATCAAAGAAAAACAGGATTAACTGAGGCTGTTCAAACAGGCACAGGTCAACTAAACGGTATTCCCATAGCAATTGGGGTTATGGATTTTCAGTTTATGGGGGGTAGTATGGGCTCCGTAGTTGGCGAGAAGATCACTCGTTTGATCGAATATGCTACCAATCGGTTTTTGCCTCTTATTCTAGTGTGTGCTTCCGGAGGAGCACGCATGCAAGAAGGAAGTTTGAGCTTGATGCAAATGGCTAAAATAGCTTCCGCTTTATATGATTATCAATCAAAGAAAAAGTTATTCTATGTATCAATCCTTACATCTCCTACTACTGGTGGGGTGACAGCCAGTTTTGGTATGTTGGGCGATATCATTATTGCCGAACCCAATGCCTACATTGCATTTGCGGGTAAAAGAGTAATTGAACAAACATTGAATACGACAGTACCTGAGGGCTCACAAACGGCTGAATATTTATTCCATAAGGGCCAATTCGACCTAATCGTACCACGTAATCTTTTAAAAGACGTTCTGAGTGAGTTATTTCAGCTCCACGCTTTCTTTTCTCTGAATCAAAATTCAATCAAGTGGATCCTTAATAAAAAAAATATATTAATTAATCAAAATATAAATTATTATTTTTTTTTTTATAAAACGAGTAGTTATTTAGTTTATAGAAATCAAAGCCAAAATCCGTAGAATGGATTTTGGCTTGGTAGCATTTGATAACATAAGATTTAATTGTAAAAAGAATTATGCGGATCATTTTTTTTTTACCGACATTCCCGATTACTAATCAGGAAAAACCTCTATCAAAAAAAAAGAATGCATTCCTTCTTCCGCTAAATTAAAATTAGGCCAGGAGAATAAAGCGAATTTCACGTTCTCTTCTTATGTGTATATAATTCAAATATAGAAAATTTAAAAGTGAAAAGTACAGAATCTTGCATCTTTCGATATTTTTTTAGAATCCCCAGTTTTACTAAGACTCCCTATTCCCGGATCGGATTGTAACAAATTTTTCAGGAAGTTGTAAGAAACTCTTTCTTTATTTTATTCCATTTTATGAAATTCAAATTATAAGACAAAAACAAGATAATAAAAAAGGCGATTATCATATATATATATATTTCATGTAGAAAGATGAAAAATTATATTTATTTAGTTCGACATTCCTTGCACTTATTTTATTATATTTATATATTTTTTATTATATCACATATACTCACTTCTTATTATATCACATATACTCACTTCGATATGCTTAGTATAATTCTATATGAATTCTAAATAATGATTATAAGATACCTTTATAACAATATAACAATAACAGGTAAAAATAGTAAATCCAGGTATCCATTTTATGACAAATTTACCCTCTTTTTTTGTGCCTTTCGTGGGCCTAATATTGCCGGCAATTGCGATGGCTTCTTTATCTCTTCATATTCAAAAAAACAAGATTTTTTAGATATCGATATGATGGGGCTAAATCTCATCTATTTTGTTTTTTTTTTTCAAGATTTAGACTTAGACCATAACACAGATATCTATTTCTTAGAATAAAATATGTGATGTGGTTTCCCCCGAACATAAAGAAACTATTATTGTTATTCGTGTGTAAACATGATATATGAGTAAATAAATTATAGCTATTTGCAACGAAATCAAATCGGGGTCGGGGCGAATGCCTTATAAAGTGAATATATCTATATGTATGTGGATATCTATAGGAAATCATACGAAATGGATATTATTATTTTATATCTAACCAATTCGATGAATTACTCCTAAAATAAAAGTTCACATCAGAATAGTGCTAGTTGATGAGAGTTATTTCGGAAACACACAAAAAGTCAAATTAATTTGGGTTATTCTCTCAATTTCAATAAAATGCAACTAGATCTAGTATGAATTGGCGATCAGAACATATATGGATAGAACTTATAGCAGGGTCTCGAAAAACAAGTAATTTCTGCTGGGCCTTTATCCTTTTTTTAGGTTCATTAGGGTTTTTATTAGTTGGAATTTCCAGTTATCTTGGTAGAAATTTGATATCTTTATTTCCGCCTACGCAAATCATTTTTTTTCCACAGGGGATCGTGATGTCTTTCTACGGAATTGCGGGTCTCTTTATTAGCTCTTATTTGTGGTGCACAATTTCGTGGAATGTAGGTAGTGGTTATGATCGGTTCGATAGAAAAGAAGGAATAGTGTGTATTTTTCGTTGGGGATTTCCTGGAAAAAATCGTCGCATCTTCCTCCAATTCTTTATGAAAGACGTCCAGTCCATCAGAATAGAAGTGAAAGAGGGTATTTATGCTCGTCGTGTCCTTTATATGGAAATCAGAGGCCATGGCGCTATTCCTTTGACTCGTACTGATGAGAATTTGACTCCACGAGAACTTGAGCAAAAAGCTGCTGAATTGGCTTATTTCTTGCGTGTACCAATTGAAGTATTTTAAAAAATGAATTGAAACTGAAATGAAAAGAATGAATGCTTTTTTTATTTTCAATAGAGAGATTATATCTTGTAGATTCTCTTTTTTTTTTGTTTTGTCAATCAATCTTTCTTTTTATCCCTTTTTGTACTTCTTAATTACCAAACGATTGGGATGCTTATAACGATAGCTTTTTTGTCTTGTTTTGGTAGTCATTTTTTTTATCAGAATCACAATATTCTTCAGAAAATTCTCTCAATTATTCCCGGACTATGCGTCGTTTTTTTTTTTTCAAAAAATTGGATATTTTGATAGAAAGGGAGTTCTTTCGTTTCAAAATCTGAATAATATTTGTTACTTGAAGGGGCTCTTTCATGCATTTCTTTATTGAAAGGGGTCACTCTCTTCGAATTTTAGCAAGTGATGGATTTGGAAACAATCTCTTTATTCTAAGTGGATTCTTTTTTATTCCATTTCTGTATTATTTATAAATTCAAGTACTAACCGCTGAATCATACACAAAAAAAGCGGGGAATAGATTCGTGGGCTCGATAACTTGTAATAGAACTGATCCTTGATAGGAATATTAGTTAGTATCGTATAGCGTCAACGAATGGGGTGAGTTCATTAAAAATTCAAAGACGAAAAAATGGCAAAAAAGAAAGCATTCATTCCCCTTCTATATCTTGCATCTATAGTATTTTTGCCCTGGTGGATCTCTCTCTCATTTACTAAAAGTCTGGAATCTTGGGTTACTAATTGGTGGGATACTAGGCAATCCGAAATTTTTTTGAATGATATTCAAGAAAAGAGTATTCTAAAAAAATTCATAGAATTAGAGGAACTCTTACTCTTGGACGAAATGATAAAGGAATACCCGGGAACACATCTAGAAAAGCTTCGTATCGGAATCTACAACGAAACGATCCAATTGATCAAGATGCACAATGAAGATTGTATCCATACGATTTTGCACTTCTCGACAAATATGATCTGTTTCGTTATTCTAAGTGGTTATTCTATGCTAGGTAATGAAGAACTTGTTATTCTTAACTATTGGGTTCAAGAATTTCTATATAACTTAAGCGACACAATCAAAGCCTTTTCCATTCTTTTAGTAACTGATTTATGTATAGGATTCCATTCGCCCCACGGTTGGGAACTAATGATTGGATCTGTCTACAAAGATTTTGGATTTGCTCATAATGATCAAATTATATCCGGTCTTGTTTCTACCTTTCCGGTCATTCTAGATACAATTTTAAAATATTTGATTTTCCGTTATTTAAATCGTGTATCTCCCTCACTTGTAGTGATTTATCATTCAATGAATGACTGAAAAATGATTCACTGATCCAATTAGAATGGTTGGTTGTTACTTTGTACATAAGCAAAACATTCAAAACTGTACTTATTCTTTTTACTCATACAAGGGATTCGATTCCTCCTATATTCTATTCCATTACAATAAAATTCT